TTATAATTAATAGGTTTAAACTACTTCTTTAGATATCAAAAATCTATGTACATACTATACTAAATCATACTAATTAATCTATAATTTATATATCATATATATAAATTCTAATTATAAAATAATTTATGTAATATCAATCTAAATTAAAATTTTAATGAAGTGTCTGAATAAAGAATTATTTTGATAGAATAAAAAATGTGACCATATCACCTTCATTACTCTAAAAAGATAAGCTAATTAAGCTACTGGGTTCATACCCCATCAATAAAGGTCACAATCCTTTTCTTTTTGATTTATTATAAAATCTTATTTTATACAACTTTAATAATTGGAACTCTTATCTCTATTTCATCATATTCATGAATGGGGATATGGATTGGACTAGAAATTAATTTACTCTCAATAATTCCTCTGATTAGAAAAATTAATAACATAATAGCTTCAGAAGCTTCCTTAAAATATTTTATTACACAAGCTTTAGCCTCATCCCTCTTACTTATCTCAATTATCATAATATCAATAAATAACATATATGATATAACTTCAACACTTTATTTTATTTTAATTTTTAACTCAGCTTTACTAACAAAAATAGGAGCAGCTCCCTTTCACTTTTGATTCCCAGAAGTAATAGAAGGATTAACCTGAATTAACTCACTAATTATACTAACATGACAAAAACTTGCCCCCATAATCCTTCTTATATATGCTATAAATTTATTTACCTATACAGTTTTAATTATCATCACTAATATAATAGTTAGAGGAATCATAGGATTAAACCAAACAAGATTACGAAAAATCTTAGCCTACTCTTCAATTAATCATATTGGATGAATACTTAGAAGAATACTATTTATAGAAACAATTTGATTTTATTATTATATTATTTATATTATTATTACAATTAATATTATTCTAATTCTTAAAATATTAAATATTTTTTATTTAAATCAATTATACATTTCCTTAAATAATAACTTTAATTTAAAATTCTTTTTTATTATAAACTTCCTTTCACTAGGAGGATTACCTCCATTCTTAGGATTTATACCAAAATGACTTACTATTCAATTACTAACTGAAAGAAATATATACTTTATTGCATCAATAATAGTAATTATAACCTTAATAACACTATATTTCTATATACGAATTACTTTTTCCACTATCCTACTATCAAAAACTTATCTTTACTACTATACCCATAAAAATATTAATAACCATCTAATTATAATAATTAATTTCATTTCAATTATAGGACTAATCTTATCTACTTTTCTATTTAATTTTATATAAAGGATTTAAGTTAAAAAAACTAAGAACCTTCAAAGTTCTCATTAAAGTAAGCACTTTAAGCCTTAGGTTTACCCCACCAATAAATTTGCAGTTTATTATCCTTATTAGACTACAAGGCTTGATAAAGGAATCTAATTCGTTTGTAAATTTACAGTTTACCGCCTATAACTCGGCCACTTTATCGATTAAATGATTATTTTCTACAAACCATAAAGATATTGGAACTTTATATTTCTTATTCGGGAGATGATCTGGAATAATTGGAACTTCCTTAAGATTACTAATTCGAGCTGAATTAGGAAATCCTGGATCTTTAATTGGTGATGACCAAATTTACAATGTCATTGTAACAGCTCATGCTTTCATTATAATTTTTTTTATAGTTATACCAATTATAATTGGAGGTTTTGGTAATTGACTTGTACCCTTAATATTAGGGGCACCAGATATGGCATTTCCTCGAATAAATAACATAAGATTTTGATTACTTCCTCCTTCCTTAACTTTACTTTTAGCCAGAAGAATAGTTGAAAATGGGGCAGGAACAGGGTGAACTGTTTACCCCCCTCTCTCAGCTAATATGGCTCATAGAGGAGCCTCTGTTGATTTAGCTATTTTCAGGCTTCACTTAGCCGGAATTTCTTCTATTCTAGGGGCTGTAAATTTTATTACAACAGTAATTAATATGCGATCAACCGGTATAACCTTTGACCGAATACCATTATTTGTATGATCAGTAATATTAACAGCTATTTTATTACTTCTCTCCTTACCAGTTTTAGCTGGAGCAATTACGATACTATTAACTGACCGGAATATTAATACTTCATTCTTTGATCCTGCAGGTGGGGGAGATCCAATTTTATACCAACATTTATTTTGATTTTTTGGTCACCCAGAAGTTTATATTTTAATTCTTCCTGGATTTGGAATAATCTCTCATATTATTAGACAAGAAAGAAGAAAAAAGGAAACTTTTGGAACATTAGGAATAATCTATGCAATAATAGCTATTGGATTACTAGGATTTATTGTATGAGCACACCATATGTTTACTGTAGGAATAGATGTTGATACTCGGGCATACTTTACATCAGCTACTATAATTATTGCCGTACCAACAGGTATTAAAATTTTTAGTTGATTAGCTACTCTTCATGGGGCTCAACTTTATTATTCTCCTTCTCTTCTCTGATCTCTTGGTTTCGTTTTTCTTTTTACTGTAGGGGGATTAACAGGTGTTATTTTAGCTAATTCATCAATTGATATCATTCTACATGATACTTATTATGTTGTAGCCCATTTTCATTATGTTTTATCAATAGGAGCTGTATTTGCTATTATAGCTGGCTTTATCCATTGATTCCCATTATTTACAGGTCTTATAATAAATAATAAATTCTTAAAGATTCAATTTATCACAATATTTATTGGTGTAAATATAACATTTTTCCCCCAACATTTCTTAGGTTTAAGAGGAATACCCCGACGTTATTCTGATTACCCAGATGCATACACAACATGAAATATCATTTCCTCAATTGGATCTTTAATTTCACTTGTAAGAATTTTTGTATTCTTATTTGCTATTTGAGATGGTTTAGTTTCAATACGAAAAACTCTCTCACCTTTGAGTGTATCTTCTTCAATTGAATGACTACAGAAACTTCCTCCTGCTGAACATAGATATTCAGAGTTACCAATATTAACTAGTTTCTAATATGGCAGATTAGTGCAATGGTCTTAAACTCCATATATAAAGGTTATTCCTTTTTTTAGAAATTGCAACATGAAACATACTTTTATTACAGGATAGTGCATCCCCATTAATAGAGCAACTAACTTTTTTTCATAATCATGCATTAATAATTCTTTTAATAATTACAGTATTAGTAGGTTACATAATAAGAACATTATTTTTTAATAAATATAATAATCGATTCTTATTAGAAGGACAAACAATTGAAATTATTTGAACGATTTTACCAGCTATTACACTAATTTTTATTGCTCTCCCTTCCTTACGATTACTATATCTTCTTGATGAAGTTAATAACCCCTTAGTTTCAATTAAAGCCATTGGACATCAATGATACTGATCATATGAATACGGGGATTTTAAAAATTTTGAATTTGATTCATATATAATCCCTTCAGTTGCTATACCTATTGAAAATTTTCGTCTATTAGACGTAGATAATCGTATAATTATCCCATATAATTCACAAATTCGATTAATAGTTACTGCTGCCGATGTAATTCATTCTTGAACAGTCCCCGCTTTAAGAGTTAAAATTGATGCAACTCCAGGGCGATTAAACCAAATTAGATTCCTAATAAATCGAACAGGATTATTTTTTGGTCAATGCTCAGAAATCTGCGGTGCTAACCATAGCTTTATGCCAATTGCATTAGAAAGAATCCCCCCTTCAATTTTTACTAAATGAATCTCTAAAATAAATAGCTTATCATTAGATGACTGAAAGTAAGTAATGGTCTCTTAAACCAATAAATAGTAGGTTAACGACTACTTCTAATGAAAAATTTAGTTAATATATAACATTAACTTGTCAAGTTAAAATAATCTATATAAGATAATTTTTAATTCCACAAATAGCCCCATTAAGTTGATTACTCCTATTTATTATATTCATTATTATTTTTATACTTTTTAATGTAATAAATTACTTTTCTTTTCTTTATCCAGTTAGACACAAAACTAAAAAAAAGTCAACTCAAAAAATTAACTGAAAATGATAACTAATCTATTTTCTTCATTTGACCCTACTGCATCACTTAACCTATCATTAAATTGATTAAGAACTTTTTTAGGGATTCTATTAATCCCATCTTCATACTGATTAATCCCTTCACGATATAATTTTATATGAATTAAAATTATTATAACATTACATTATGAATTTAAAACTTTAATTGGTCCTAAAATTAAAGGAAGAACTTTAATCTTTATCTCATTATTTTCAATAATCCTTTTTAATAACTTTTTAGGGCTATTCCCATATATCTTTACTAGAACTAGCCATATAGTATTAACATTAACGTTAGCTTTACCTTTATGATTAAGATTTATAATTTATGGATGAATTAACCATACAATACATATATTTGCCCATCTTGTTCCCCAAGGAACTCCCCCTGCTTTAATAGCTTTTATAGTATTAATTGAAACAATTAGAAATCTAATCCGACCTGGTACTTTAGCTATCCGACTTTCTGCAAACATAATTGCTGGACATTTACTAATAACCCTATTAGGAAACACAGGATCAAATCTATCATTAATCCTATTAAATTTTCTTTTACTTACTCAAATTCTTTTAATTGTCTTGGAATCAGCAGTTGCAATTATTCAATCATATGTCTTTGCAATCCTAAGAACATTATACTCAAGAGAAGTTAACTAATGTCAACACACAAAAATCACCCATATCATTTAGTTGACCCAAGTCCTTGACCTATCTTAGGGGCATTAGGGGCAATAATTACTTTAGTAGGAATCATTAAATGATTCCACTTTTATGACAATTCTTTATTTTTATTAGGAAGACTTATCACAGTTTTAATTATATTTCAATGATGACGAGATATCATTCGAGAAGGGACCTTCCAAGGGCTACATACTTATCCAGTAACAATAGGATTACGTTGAGGAATAATTTTATTTATTACTTCAGAAGTCTTTTTCTTTATCTCATTCTTTTGAGCTTTTTTCCATAGTAGTTTATCACCTACCATTGAATTAGGAATAAATTGACCCCCTAAGGGAATTACTCCATTTAATCCTCTTCAAATCCCTTTATTAAATACTTTAATTCTTTTAACTTCTGGGTTAACTGTAACTTGGGCTCACCATAGTCTAATAGAAAATGACTATAACCAAGGACTTCAAAGATTAGGATTAACTGTTACATTAGGAATTTATTTTACTATTCTACAAGGATACGAATACATAGAAGCCCCCTTTACTATTGCAGATTCAGTTTATGGGTCTACATTCTTTGTAGCCACTGGATTTCATGGATTACATGTTATTATTGGAACCACATTCTTAACTGTATGTTTAATTCGACATTACTATAATCATTTTTCATGTATCCATCACTTTGGATTTGAGGCTGCAGCATGATACTGACATTTTGTAGATGTAGTTTGATTATTCTTATATATTTCTATTTATTGATGAGGTAGATATTTATATAGTATAATAATTATATTTGACTTCCAATCAAAAGATCTAATATTTAGTATAAATAATCATAATCATTTTCTTCATTAGAATTATCATTTTCCTAATCACTTTTATTATAATCATAATTTCATTTGTGATTTCCAAAAAAAGATTCATAGACCGGGAAAAAGCTTCCCCATTCGAATGTGGATTTGACCCCAAAAGATCCGCACGACTCCCATTTTCTATTCAATTCTTCCTAATCGCAATTATTTTTTTAATTTTTGATGTAGAAATTGCTCTTTTAATCCCTATTATTCTAATTATAAAAACAACTAATATTCTAATATACTTTATTATTACTTTATTCTTTTTAATTATTCTTTTAATTGGTCTTTATCATGAATGAAACCAAGGAGCATTAAATTGAACTATTTAGGGTAATAGTTAACTATAACATTTAACTTGCATTTAAAAAGTATTGATTTAATCAATTTACCTTATATAAATAAGAAGCAAATAATTGTATTTAGTTTCGACCTAAAAGTTTGGTGTTAATACACCCTTATTTATTAATTGAAACCAAAATAGCGGTATATCACTGTTAATGATAAAATTGAGTGAATTCTCCAATTAAGGAAATATGAAATTCAAGAATAAGCTTCTAACTTAATTCTTTAGCAGTGTAATTCTGTTAATATTTCTATTTATATAGTTTAATTAAAACATTATATTTTCAATATAAAATTAGAAAACTTTCTTATAAATATTTAAAAGTAAAACTACTTCCTAGATATCTTCAATATCTTGCTCTATATATAAGCTATTTAAATAAATAAATAAATATAAATATACATATATTATTCATAATGATAATAATAATATAAAAACCTTTAAATTGTTATTATATAAAAACTGAAGAAATACTGATGAATACTTTATTTGATTATAGATATTTTGACTTCCATAATACTCTGATCAACCCTGATCAATAATATTATAAATATACCGTCCTGTATAAACTGGATAATAATTTACACCAAAAGTAGAAATATAAGGTATATTTCATATATTAGCAAAAAATAATCTACTCTTTAAAGTATGTATTGATTTTAATGAATAACTTAAAGCAAATTTTGATAATTCAAATCCTAATCAACTCCCTATAAAAATTATAATTAAAACTATTATTTTTATATAAGAAGATAAACAAATAAAATAAGGAGTAGGAAATATAATTCATATTAATATTCTTCCTCCAAAAATAACAAAAAAAATTAAACCACTTATTCCCTTTAATATAATAAACCCTTTATCCCTAATAAGATTCAAAGATAAATAATTAAAATCACCAACTAATACATAATAAATTAACCGAAAAGTATAACAAACAGTCAATCCTGTAGACACATAATATAAGATATAAATATATATATTAATATATTCTATAGATATAACTTCTAAAATTAAATCCTTAGAATAAAACCCTGCTAAAAATGGTAAACCACAGAGAGAAAAATTTGAAATTATAAAATAACAACAAGTTAAAGGTATTTGATTAACTATATTTCCTATATAACGAATATCTTGACAATTACCTAAATTATGAATTATACAACCAGCACATATAAATAATAAAGCCTTAAATAAAGCATGAGTCAATAAATGAAAAAAGGCTAAATTATATTCACCTAAAGCTAAAATCCCTATCATTAATCCTAATTGACTTAGTGTAGATAATGCAATAATTTTTTTTAAATCAAACTCAAAATTCGCCCCAATACCTGCTATAAATATAGTCATAGTTCCAATAAACAATAATAAAAACATTATAAATTCTGTTAATGCAAAATTAAAACGAATCAACAAATAAACCCCAGCAGTAACTAAAGTTGATGAATGAACTAATGAAGAAACAGGAGTTGGAGCAGCCATAGCAGCGGGTAATCAAGAAGAAAAGGGAATCTGAGCTCTCTTTGTTATTGCTGCTAATACAACCAATCTACTAATTAAATTTATTTCTCTGGAATTCTTTATATAATCTACATAAAAGATATAATTAAATCTACCATAATTTAATATTCAAGCAATTGATATTAATAAAGCTACATCACCAATTCGATTAGATAATGCTGTAATTATCCCAGCATTATATGATTTAATATTCTGATAATAAATAACTAAACAATAAGAAACTAACCCTAACCCATCTCAACCTAATAAAATTCTAATCAAATTTGGCCTAATAATTAATAACATTATAGATAGTACAAATATTGAAACTAATATAATAAAACGATTAATATAAATATCCCCTTCTATATACTCTTCTCTATAATAAATTACTATCGAAGAAATAAATAAAACAAATCTTATAAATAATAAAGATATCCAATCTAATAAAATAGTTATTATAATCCTACATGAATTAATTCTTAATAATTCATATTCTAATAACAACATATATTCTCTAACTATAAAATTTAATCTTAACACAAAAAATAAAACCCTTAAAAACAAAAACCCCATAAAATAAATTAAACAAATAATTTAAAGTAAACAACTACATCTTTGATACCACAAATCAATATTTTAATTAAACTATTTAAATTATAATCATAATACAACATACTCACTCTTTAAAATTATTAAATTTAAAGGTAATCAATGTAATAACAACAATAAATATTCTCGAATTGAATCTCTAGAAAATGAATATAACCCTATATAAAATTTACCATGCTGGGTATAAGAATACAAATATAATGAATAAGCTGCTCTAAAAAAAGATATAAATATAATAAATACTATAGTTCAATTTCTTCACCTAATTAAACTATTAATCAATATAATTTCACCTAATAAATTTAATGACGGAGGAGCCGCTATATTACAACATCTAAATAAAAATCATCATAAAGATATAATAGGTATTAAATTAATTAACCCCTTATTTAAAAAAAATCTACGACTATGAGTTCGTTCATATAAAATATTTGCTAAACAAAACAGTCCAGAAGAACATAAACCATGGGCAATCATTATAACTAAAGCACCAGATATCCCTCAATAATTTAAAGTCATAATACCCCCTAGAACTAACCCTATATGCCTTACTGAAGAATATGCAATTAAAGACTTAATATCAATTTGACGTAAACAAATTAAAGAAACAAAAATTCCCCCAATTATACTAATAATAATAAAAATAAAATTAACTTTAATCCCTACTGTTAAAAAAATTAATATAAAACGTATTAGCCCATACCCCCCTAACTTTAACATAACTCCTGCTAAAATTATAGACCCTGCAACAGGAGCTTCTACATGGGCCTTAGGTAACCATAAATGAACAAAATATATTGGAATCTTAATAAAAAATACTATATTTATACATATATATATAAAAATATTATTATTAAAATCACAAAGAAAAAAAAAATCTAACCTGTCGAAAATTTTATAACAATAAAAAATTGAAACTATTATAGGTAACGATGCAAATATTGTATAAAATAATAAATAAATACCAGCCTGTAAACGCTCAGGTTGATACCCTCAACCAACAATTAAAATTAAAGTAGGAATAAGCCTAACCTCAAAAAATAAATAAAAAATAAATATATTTATAGAACTAAATGTCAAATATAAAGATAATAATAAAATAATCATAACCAACAAAAATAAATTATAATAATAATTACCTTGAAAAATCTTCTGAGAAGCCAAAATTATTAAAGAACAAATTCAAAACCTTAATATAACTATTATAAAAGATAATAAATCACACCCTATAAAATAAGAAATATATGAAAATTGATAATTAAATCTAAATATAAAACAATATAAAAAAGTAATGACAAAATAAAAATACTGATTTAATCAAAATCTTTTAGGCAAAAATCTTATAGGAACTATAAAAATTAAAGACAAAAAAAACTTTATCATAAAATATTAAATGTTTGAAAATAATCATTTGAGTGAGTTCGGACTATTGACACTAAAATAGATAGCCCAAGAGCACCTTCACACACTCTTATTCTAATAAATACTATACTAAAATAAAACTCATAATTAAAATATATTAAATATAAAAACAAATTAAAATACAAAGATAACATAACAAATTCTAATCTTAATAATATTAACAATAAATGCTTTCGCTTTATACAAAAAGAAATTAATCCTATAAAATACATAGTCAAAGAAAAAAATAAACAAAAAATTACCATTAGTTTTAATAATTTATATAAAATATTGGTCTTGTAAACCAAAAATAAGATTTACTCTTTTAAAACATCAGAGAGAGAGCTTTACCTCTATCATTAATCTCCAAAATTAATATTTTAATTAAACTACTCTCTGCATTATTATATTCTTTATAATATTATCTCTTATTAGATCAATAACATTAATTTGCCTAACCCATCCTATCTCTATAGGAAGAATCCTTTTAATACAAACAATTATTATTACCTTAACAATTGGATTTTTTCATACTAATTTTTGATACTCTTATATCTTATTCTTAATTATAGTAAGAGGAATACTAGTCTTATTTGCCTACATAACTAGAGTAGCATCAAATGAAAAATTTTCACCTTCCATTAAAATCTTCATAATAATATTAATCATCATCATTATATTCGTATTCATAATAATAATAATAGATCCCTACTATACTAATTTAAATAATGTATTCTCAGACAACCTAAATAATACTATCAATTATAATATCTCTATAAATAAATACTTTAATTACCCTAATATATTTATTATATTAATACTAATCATTTATTTATTAATTACCTTAATTGCTGTAGTTAAAATTACTAAAATTAAAATGGGACCTTTACGACAAACACACTAATGAAAATACCTTTACGAAAAATATCTCCAATATTAAAAATTATCAATAATTCACTAATTGATCTACCTACCCCATCAAATATCTCAACTTGATGAAATTTTGGATCATTATTAGGTTTATGCCTAATAATCCAAATCCTAACAGGAATTTTTTTAGCAATACACTATACAGCACATGTTGACTATGCCTTCAATAGCGTCATTCATATTTGTCGAGATGTAAATTACGGCTGATTACTTCGAGTAATCCATGCTAATGGGGCCTCATTTTTTTTTATTTGTATTTATATACATATCGGACGAGGAATATACTACAGAAGTTACAACCTTCATATAACCTGATCTGTAGGAATTATTATCTTATTTATAGTAATAGCAACAGCTTTCTTAGGGTACGTTTTACCCTGAGGCCAAATATCATTCTGAGGGGCTACAGTTATTACAAACCTACTTTCAGCCATCCCTTATTTAGGAAATACAATCGTACAATGACTATGAGGGGGATTCGCCATTGATAATGCTACATTAACACGATTTTTCACATTCCATTTCTTATTACCATTTATTATTATTGGATTAATTCTAATCCACTTACTATTCTTACATCAAACAGGATCAAATAATCCCCTAGGATTAAATAGAAATATTGATAAAATCCCATTTCATCCTTATTTTACATATAAGGATACAGTAGGGTTTTTAATTATAAGAATAGCCCTAACCTTCCTGATCTTAACTAACCCCTATATACTTAGAGACCCAGAAAACTTCACCCCTGCAAATCCTTTAGTAACTCCTATTCATATTCAGCCAGAATGATATTTTCTTTTTGCTTATGCTATCTTACGGTCTATTCCTAATAAACTAGGAGGAGTAATCGCACTATTTATATCTATCTCTATTCTTTTTATTATACCTTTTATTAATAAAAAAAAATTCTTAAGAACACAATTCTACCCTATTAATAAAATTTTATTTTGATCATTCTTAACTATTACTATTTTATTAACTTGAATTGGAGCACGACCAGTTGAAGACCCTTATATTATAACTGGACAAATCCTAACATACTTATATTTTAGATATTTTATTATTAATCCAATAATTCATAAATTCTGAGACTACATTATTTTCAAAAATTAGTTAATGAACTTGTATAAGTGTATATTTTGAAAATATAAAAAAGAGTAAAGTCTCTATTAACTTTACCTACTAAAATTTATCCATTAAATTAAAAAATAAAACAAAAATAATTTTAAACCTATAAAAAAAATTAAAAAATTTAAAGCTACAGGTAAAAACCTCTTTCAACATAAATATATTAATTTATCATACCGATAACGAGGTAATGTACCACGAACTCACACTCAAATAAATGATATAAAAACTAACTTAATAAAAAATATATAATGAAATACATTTCCACCTAAAAATAATATCACACACATTATTCTTATAAATAAAATCCTTGAATATTCTGCTAAAAAAATTAAAGCAAACCCTCCTCTTCTATACTCAACATTAAACCCAGAAACTAATTCTGATTCACCTTCAGCAAAATCAAATGGTGTACGATTAGTTTCAGCTAATCTCGAAACTAATCACATTATACCTAAAGGTAAGCATAAAAAAATAAACCAAACTACCTCTTGATATTTTATAAAATCAAAAATATTTAAACTTAAAATTAAATACAAAAAGGATAATAAAATTAAAGCTAATCTTACCTCATAAGAAATAGTTTGTGCAACAGACCGAATTCCCCCTAACAAAGCATAATTAGAATTTGATGCCCATCCAGCAATCATAATTGTATAAACCCCTAATCTAGAACAACATAAAAAATACAAAACACCTAAATTAAAATTAAATATAAAAGTTAAAAAAGGTATACATATTCATAATAATAAAGATAAAAATAACCTAAATACAGGAGATATATAATATATATAAAAATTAGATATTCATGGATAAGTTTGTTCCTTAGTAAATAACTTAATAGCATCTCTAAAAGGCTGTAAAATTCCTATCATCCCTACCTTATTAGGCCCCTTTCGAATTTGAATATATCCTAATACCTTTCGTTCTATTAAAGTTAAAAAAGCAACCCCAACTAAAACACAAATTAATAAAATTAAACTAGAAATAAATACCAAAACAACATCCTTCATTATAATATATTACCTGTACTAACATACATATTTAAATTCTAAATCTAAAGCACTAATCTGCCAAAGTAATAATAATATTCAAAATATAATAAATTTTACAAATACCTAATCCTTTCGTACTAAAGTATTTATCTTATTTAAAGATAGAAACCAACCTGGCTCACGCCGGTTTAAACTCAGATCATGTAAAATTTTAAAGGTCGAACAGACCTAACCTTTTAGCCCCTACACCAAAAGTTAATTTTAATCCAACATCGAGGTCGCAAACTCTTTTTTCGATAAGAACTCTAAAAAAAAATTACGCTGTTATCCCTAAGGTAATTTAATCTTATAATCGTAAAAAACGGATCATTTTCCCATAAATCAATGACTTAATCTAAAAAAAGTTAAGTTAATTTTTCTATCGCCCCAACAAAATACATATTTATATATAAAACTCACCATCCCATAAATAATATATATAAATAAATATAAAATTCTATAGGGTCTTCTCGTCTTTTAAATTCATATAAGCTTTTTTACTTATAAATAAAATTCTAATGCAAATTAAATTGAGACAGTTATTTTCTCGTCCAACCGTTCATTCCAGCTTTCAATTAAAAAACTAATGATTATGCTACCTTTGCACGGTCAAAGTACCGCGGCCATTTAACTACTCATTGGGCAGGTTAGACTTTAAATTATAATCAAAAAGACATGTTTTTAATAAACAGGCGAAAAATAAATTTGCCGAGTTCCTTAACTCAACCTTAAAATTAAAATATTTTATACAACAAAACTATACTAATTCTATCATTATATCATCTAATATATAATTCTATAAATATTCCTAATAAAAAATTTAAAATCTATATAAATCTTATTTAATAAAAAATTAATTATAACAAACTACTGATAAACATTTCCAATCCTACTAATCTTTTAATTAAAACAACTATATATTTTTAATATTCTATTTTAAAGCTTATCCCTTAAAATATTACATTCTTCAAATATACTCCTATATAATAAATAATATACACTTAAAAAACTAAATTAAATTTATTTCTTAGAAAACTAGATATCTTAAAAAACGACTAACGTTTCATTTCTATAATTATATTATAAAAAATTATGCAACAGTTAAATTTATATAATTATAGCTCTTTCCAATTCGAGAAAATTAAATTATTAACTTATTTTAATAAACCCTGATACACAAGGTACAAAAAATTAATTCTTCTTTTACTTAATTTAACTTATAATAATTCATACTTCTATCACTATACTATTCACTATAATTAACCCACTATTTTCTAAAAAAATACTAATATAAAAACTATTTTTTTTATTCTCAATAAATAAATAACTAATTTCAAATCAAATTGATTCTCACAACTAACTTTTTAATGTAAATAAAATGCTTTCTATCAAGCTCTAATTTGCCATTCTAGGTACACTTTCCAGTACACCTACTATGTTACGACTTATCCATCTTTAGAGAAGGAGCGACGGGCGATATGTGCATATTCTAGAGCCATACTCATACAATTTAACTTAATTATATTACTTTCAAATCCAATTTATAAAATATTGTTAAATATTCTAACCATCTAAATAAATTTATTGTAACCCATCTCTCCTCATCTATACGCTGTATCTTGATCTGATTTTCCTTATATATTAATATAAATCTTGAACATTCCCTTTTCTCTAAAAACATTCAACCTACGACGATATACAAACTGAAAATAAGTACAATTAATCGTGGATTATCAATTATAGGACAGGTTCCTCTGAGTGGACTAAAATACCGCCAGATTCTTTGAATTTCAAGAACATAACTACTACTACTCAGGCATAAAAAATTTGCATTTTCAATAATAGGGTATCTAATCCTAGTCTATTATAAAAACCTCATAACCTTATTATCTATTATAAAAATTTAAATCAAACTTACTAATTTCACCTAATAAACTCAAATTTAAATAAACTATAATCTAATTTATTACAAACCGAAAAAATTTAATTGCATTATCTGTATAACCGCAATTGCTGGCACAAATTTAATCAATACTATTATAAATTCCTAAATCAAAATTCCTTTTATTTTCAAGTTTCTATATTGCATCTTTATACTAAAACACAAATAAATTACCATTCTATAATAAATTCAATAAACAAAAAACTTTACATATAATTAAATCTATAAATTAAAATTTCAAGCCAGAATAAAACTTTATTTTTAAACTCAATCACATAAATAATTTATATATAATCATATCTTAAATAAAATTTAGTTAGTAATCTTAATTTATACAACTTAAATATTAATTATTCAATAATAAAATTTAAACCCAACTAACCCATCACCCATCCCAGAATCAAAATCGATCAAGCAAATTATCCTAAGTCCCAAAATCAACCTATCAAACCAACTCAAAATCAAAATCGATCAAGCAAATTATCCTAAGTTCCAAAATCAACCTATCAAACCATTCCAGAATCAAAATCGATCAAGCAAATTATCCTAAGTTCCAAAATCAACCTATCAAACCAACTCAAAATCAAAATCGATCAATCAAACCATTTCAAAATCAAAATCGAAATTGAACAAACTTAAATCTTACCCCCCAATAAACTTCAAATTCACTCAAATATCTAACTCAACTTTTCAACAAACCAATCAATCAAACCATTTCAAAATCCACTAATCAATCAAACCATTCCAGAATCAAAACCGATCAATCAAACCATTCCAAATCACAAAATCAATCTATCAAACCATTCCAGAATCAAAATCGATCAATCAAACCATTTCAAAATCAAAATCGAAATTGAACAAATTTAAATCTTACCCCCCAATAAACTTCAAATTCACTCAAATATCTAACTCAATCCTTCTATCCTCTCAACCAAAATCAATTCATTAAATCATCCCAAATTTCAAAATCAAAATCAAAATTGAACAAACTTAAATCTTACCCCCCAATAAACTTCAAATTCATTCAAATATCTAACTCAATCCTTCATAATTAAAATCAACCTAATCAATTAAAAACCAAACACTATTTCTCCGTCCTACTTAAAACTTTATTATTAAATTTATTTGTATAACTTTTTTTTTATCCCCCATTTCAAATTTCATATCCAAAATCGATCTAATCGATTAAAAAGCAAACACTATTTCTCCGTCCTACTTAAAACTTTATTATTAAATTAATTTGAATAACCTTTTTTTTAATCCTCCATTTCAAATTTCATATCCAAAATCGATCTAATCGATTAAAAAGCAAACACTATTTCTCCGTCCTACTTAAAACTTTATTATTAAATTAATTTGAATAACCTTTTTTTTAATCCTCCATTTCAAATTTCATATCCAAAATCGATCTAATCGATTAAAAAGCAAACACTATTTCTCCGTCCTACTTAAAACTTTATTATTAAATTAATTTGAATAACCTTTTTTTTAATCCTCCATTTCAAATTTCATATCCAAAATCGATCTAATCGATTAAAAAGCAAACACTATTTCTCCGTCCTACTTAAAACTTTATTATTAAATTTATTTGAATAACCTTTTTTTTAATCACCAATTTTAAGGTTTATAACAAATAAAAATCATTCCCCCCTAAAATTTGAAACCTCCATAAACTAAATTTCCCAAAGAAAAATAAAATTACACTAAAATCTAAAGCTTCAAATTTTTTCATTTCAATCGCATAAAAATTAACCCAATTTTAAACCAAACTTATCAACTCCCTAAGAGCATGAAAAAAAAAATCGAAAATTCCCAAAAGTTAATTTTTTTTGTATCAAAAATTGAGTTAGGTATTTTCATTCCTAATCATTTTGCATACAAAATTTCTCATACCAAATCTAACACACTATATTTTTTCCCCTTAATTTTCCAACTAAAAATTCCTTAAATTCCTTCTAAAACAAGTAAAATTTGCAATTTTATAGTGATCCCTTTTTTGACGAAAAAAATTTCATAGCTTAATTTTACCCTTAATGACTTTTCATCATTTTCCCAACTTTAAAATTTGAAAGTTTAATCGGAATACAGTATAAAATTTTTAGCCAAACCCACGAAATTTAGCAGCTACCCAACTTTACCCCTCAATAACCCCCCACTTTTAACCTCCTTAATTTTTCCAATGAATAATTTCAAATTGACCTCGTAAAAAAAGTTAGTTTCACTAAAATCAAACCCTTGCAATTAATTCAACCCCTAATTTTGCAAAAAAATTAAAAATTTTGCTCCGATCCAAAAATTTCGCCGCCCATCAAAATCTTTCACTTAATATGTCAGTCTTTTACTTTTGAAAAATAAACTTCAAATTTCATAGTAAACTTCGTTTAATTTTCTAATCATTATTCACTAAATCTCCAACTTTATAGATTAATCGAATAAATGTCTTACCCCCCAATAAACTTCGTTTAATTGAATTTTAATCTTTAAATTTAAAGTTACAATTTTAATTTGATAACTAATTTTTAATGAATAAACTCAAATTTTTATATGTATATATATATATATTAACTAATAATATTTAATAAAAATTTGAATTTTAAAAAAATATTCCAAAAAAGAAATTTAAATTATCAGTAAATAGGTCCAAAACGAATTTTTTTAAAAAAAAAATTTGGGATTTTATTATTAAAATTTTAATTAAAAAAGCATTATTAATTAAAATTTTAATATAAAAAGATCAATAATCATATAAAATCTTATTATCTATACGTGACTATCAATAAGATCTTATAAGGCAATGTTGGAGCACAATAAGCATTTATGTAGTAATTTTATAAGTTAAAATAAAAGTTTATAGAAAAAATGGTCAAATTTTTATATATTATTAAATTATTATATAAAAATTTAAATTATTATTATTAACAATAGATCATTAAGACCAGTCAAATCAGTTTCATCGAAATATAACTACTTAAAGCACATATAGAATCTATTTAACATTATATATATATAAGTTTTAATTGATATATAAATAATATATATTATAAATAATTTATATATTAATAAATAATTAATAATCTTCAATTGATCTATAAATATAAATATATATAAAAGTACTATAATAATTTATCTATTCTCTCTCTTTCACAAGATTCATAAATTATATGTATATTAATTTCTAATTATAGATTTATTAAACTGACCTTAATAAATAACTTATTATTAATAAAATAAAGATTGTATATTAATTTAATAATTATATATTAATATATAATATATATATAAATAATAATTAATAAATATATATTTTAATATATAATAAATTTATATATAATTAATGATAATGTAAATTTTTATTAAAAAAAGTGATTTTTTTGAAAAAAAAAAAATTCAAGATGGTCTATTAAAATTTCAAGCTTAAAATTTTCAATTTTTTCTCATCTGAGCAAAAATCAGTCTTTCAAAAATAAAAACATAAAATTTTTTTTTTTGTATTAATAATTCAATCTTTAAAAAATCAAATTTAAATTTTATATAGATATTTCAAAGTTCCAAAAAAAAACCTAAAAAATTTTTTTTTTTAACTTATGATTTCAATCTTCCAAAAAATAATCTATTTTTTTATATACAAATTTCCAATTTAAGTAAAAAATAGCAAAAATTTTTTTTTTTTTCTAAGTAAACTTAAAACTTTATAAATTTAAAATTTAAAACTCTTTAAATACCTGTTCTTAATTATTTTTTTCTTGCTCCTATAAGTTTTTCATTCATTAAAAGTTTTTAAAAATAATTTTTATACTTTCTATATAAATTTCAATTATCTTCATCTTAAATTTAAAAGTAAATTATAGTAATTTTTTTTAAAGAAAAATTATTCTTTTTTTTAAAAAAATAATCTTAAAT